ATAGCTATTTTGCTTCAACTTTCCCTATATCCAAATTTTATATTGAAGATTTAGTTACGATTAGAAATACACTTTTCACCTTTATCCATGGATTCCTTACTTATATTCATTTAGTTGGAAGTATTGATCCAATTTAATTCAAAAATGAAATTATGTTTCGTAATTTCATAATCCAATTTTTTTTTTTCAATTTCTAATTGACTCTTGGATACAAATCACAATAATTATATTCTTCCTCGAATTTTCATTGAGAGGTAAAGGATCAAATCCTTTTAAGAGATAAAGTTTTTGCTCGGAGTGGGATATTAATCAAACCGAGGGATCCCTTAACTATTAAGGGATTAATAGAACGAATCACACTTTTACCACTAAACTATACCCGCTACAATCCGATTATTGTAGATAAATAGACTTTTTGTCGAACAAGAAATTCGTCCATAATCAAAAGCAAAAGATAGGATCAGAAAAGAATCATGAAAATTAGAGAAAATTAGAGAGTTAACGTGTTTTGTCAGAGGACCTAATGAGATTAGGAAACGACGACTCATTTAAACTCATTTAAATAACTAAATAACAAGAGTTCCATTTTTTCTTTACTTATTTATCTTTTTTATCTTTGTTTTTTTTTTTTACTTTATTCTTTATTATTTAATAAATTCTTTATTATTTATTAAATAAATCATTTAATTCCGATTCGTTGGAATAAAAGAGGCCCGGCCCGGCTAGGTACTGACCAGGCCAAGCCGTGGAAATAACAGGTTTATTTGGACGAAATCAAATAGGAATTTTTTTTTTTGTAACTATTATATAATTTTTTTGTAACTATTATATTTGTAACTATTATATAATTTATGTAACTATTATATAATTTAAAATTTTATTAATTTTCTATTTCACTATATTTAGAATTTATAAACTATAGTTTTTAAAATTTATAAACTATATATATAATTTATATTATAAACCTTGAAAGAATTTTATCTAAATAATTAAATATCTAAATAATTAAAATAGGGTATTTATAATTTATATATTAATAATATATATTAATAATAATTTAATAAAAAAAAAAATATCTATTCTATTAAAATCAAAAATGAATAAAATAAAAATTAAGAAAAGAGAAGAGCTTTTTTCAAGTCTTATGGTTCTTTTTTCAAGTCTTATGGTTACTAATGTAACATAGTTATTTTCTTTTTTTTTTCAATTGGGGGAGAGATGGCTGAGTGGACTAAAGCGTCGGATTGCTAATCCGTTGTACGAGTTTTTCGTACCGAGGGTTCGAATCCCTCTCTTTCCGTTTTCATCGATAACTTGGTATTTCCTTTCAAATTTATCGCGAGTTCTTTTTTTTTATAGTTAAAGGTGTGGAATAGATAAAATCCTACTAAGGACATTGAAAAATCAAGCAAGAAAAACAAAAAAAAAAAAACTTTTTTTATTCTTCACGTCCAGGATTACGACTCGGATCATTAGATAGGAATCCGAAGATGAAGAGAGAAACAAAGAATATCACTACCGTGTAAACAAATAGTTTGAGAGTAAGCATCGCACAATCTCCAAGATTTTTTTTTAGGAAAAAGAGAATAGATTCTCTATTTGTATTTTTTTTTTATACCGCATACCCTACTATATTTAACTATTTTATCTATTTAACTAAAATAAATTTGGATTTGAATACCAAGAAATAAAGTGTTTTTTATAATTAGAGACAAATTTTTTAAAATTCATTTGATATCATTTTTTTTTTTATTTTCGAATAAATCATAAATTTGTCTAGAACAGTATTAAAGATCTTATCGAAAACTTACAGCAGCTTGCCAAACAAAAGCTAAAAGAAAAAACAGCACAGGTATTACTGGCATAACATCTACGATTGGATTCAAAAAAGCGTAAGCCTCGGGTAATTTGGCGACGAAAAAACTACTTGAATAAAGGGCAGAATTAAGACAGATACAGATCAAACTAAATATATTAAGCATAACAAATTGTTCTTGAAGATACTTGTATTTATTTTGATTGAGTTATTAATAAGTTGAGTTATTGATAGAGGGGAAAATGAAGAAAAATAAGATAGACAAAAAAACCTTCTTTGATTTGAATTCGCCCAATCAAAAATCCTTCAACTTCAATTCTCAAATCAAAAGCGAATAAATCATATTTTCATACAATATCTTAATTGAATTATATGGAATGATCAACAAATTCAGTTTCATTTTATACCTACACATAGCAAAATTTTATCAACAATCCAATTTTTCAATTTTTTTTTTATAGATATTTAGACTGGAGTTGACGAACAACTAATAAAAATATTAGTGTTTATTAGGGTCAAATAGAAATGGGGCGTGGCCAAGTGGTAAGGCATCGGGTTTTGGTCCCGCTATTCGGAGGTTCGAATCCTTCCGTCCCAGAGCATACCAAATAAATCCATTCTAAATTATACCATTATCACAGATTCAATCCATCTATAACATTAAAATATTATTCTATATTCTGATATATCAGAATATAGATTCTTTTTTTTTTTTTGTTTTGAACAACTTTCTATTTAATTTAAGAGTAAGAATAGAATATTAAAAGTAAGAATATTGGAAAAATTGGATTCTTAATGATTCTTTTCTGAATCATATCTGAATCATATCTTTTTCACAAATTTAATCGAGTTCAAATAAGACATAGATAGAATTTACTCTATTTGGGATCTCTAAATTATAAATATTCTAAATTTGAAATATTTCAAATGGAATATCTATAAATTTCTGTCATTAACAATTGTTTAGTCTATCCAATAGATACAGGTATTCCATATTATTTCTTATGAATCAGTATGAAAAAACAACTTGAATCTTCCCTTACATCAGTCTTTATCCACCATTTCACTAAAAAAATAGAATTAGTGAATTTATCCTATTACTATCAAGTTACTTGAAGATGCAGATTCAAAAAAAAACTTAATTTATTTTATTCGATTCGTGCTATTTAGAATTATTATTTATTTTAAATATTATTATTATTTTTGTATAAATAAAAAAGAAATTGATTTGAAATATTAATTCTTATTAAAATAAAAATTTTCTAAATACAAAATGAAATAGAATATTCTAAATATGAAATAGAATATTGTAAATTAATTGAATTTGACTAATAATTCATTATTGAATAATAAACTAATAATTAATTTATTAATAATAAATAATAATAAAATAATAAATAATAATAAATTAATAAAAATATGAATATTTAATAGTAATTAAATAATTATATGTGTCTGGGGTAAAATGGAATTCTTGCTAAACCTTCTAAACCTTTTTCAGAAATTACCCATTCCTATTTCATAACGAATGAAAAAGTAAAGATTACTATGTACCAACTGAACCAATGACTATTCATGATTCCATAATGGAATCAATTCCATACAGGTTACAAACTAAAGGAATGTTATGGTAAAACTTCGTTTAAAACGATGTGGTAGAAAGCAACGTGCGACTTGAAGGACACGATCTGTTGTGGAGTCTTACATCCACCATTCTATACTATATAGGAATTCTATAGGAATGAAAGTGCTCTTGACTCGACATCATTTGTTCTTTTACACTAAACCTCTCATTTTTGTTTTGGAGGGGGGGAGGGGGTGATATAAATTTATCATACACGATGGAGCTCGAGCAGAAAGTATTGATTTATTTCTCGGGGGCAAGAATCTAGGGTTAGTATCAATCAATAAATTGTAACAACTTTGTAAGTCTATTTTCGATATAGAAATCGAAAGTATTCAATTCAAGCAAGTTTCCAATTCAAAAGTCCATTTTTTTTTTTTGAATTGGGAAAACTTTTTTGATCAAATAAAAAAGTGTATTAAACAGGAATCAACCATTTATATGATTCTTTGATGGAAAGAAATCACAAAATGGTATGTTGCTGCCATTTTGAAACGATTAAAGATCACCGAAGTAATGTCTAAACCCAATGATTCAAGGAAAAGATAAAGGATTCTGGAACAAGGAAATACCGTTTTCAATTGTCTGAACAAAAAGATTAGAATGAAAAATCAATTCTAAAAGAGACAGACAAAAAAGGGAATTAAAGACCGCTCAATAAATGAAATATTTATAAAGGTTTCCCTTGAGTTATTTGAGAATTATACAACTTGAGTTATGAGGATATAAATTGCAAATACGAATAATTTTTTTTTATTGGGGAAAGAATAAGAAAAAAGTAGTTAAGTCATATAAAGAAAAAGAAAGAGAATTCTTGGTCAAATTGATTTGATCATTTTATGGATGTATTTGACATTAGAGTTCTATACATAGACATAACTTCGAATTTTCTGGAGCCGTACGAGGAGAAAACTTCTTATACGTTTCTCGGGGGGGGGGGTATTGTTCATCTACATCTATCCCAATGAGCTATTTATCAAATCGTTGCAATTGATGTTCAATCCCGAAGAGAAGGAAGAGATCTTCGGAAAGTGGGTTTTTATGATCCGATAAAGAATCAAACCAATTTAAATGTTCCTGCTATTCTATATTTCCTTGAAAAAGGTGCTCAGCCGACAAGAACTGTTCATGATATTTCAAAGAAGGCAGGGGTTTTTATGGAACTTAGCCTTAATCACCAAACGAAGTTCAATTAATGAAATATATAAAAAAGAGGGTAATGTCGTCGTTTATAACAATAAAAATCTATTTTTTTGATAGAATTTTATTGATATAATTGATAGAATAGATAGAAAAAATATCAAGAGAATAAATAATTGGGTCTGAAATTTGGATATTATTATCATGTCAATGAGGTGTTTTTTGTTGGAATTCTATGAGCAAATAAATAAGTTAAAGGGTTAAGCTTTTTTTTTATTATTTTTACTTATATTGATTGAATAAATATATTGATTGAATAAACCCAGTTTTTTTTTTCGAATTTCTTATTTAAATTTAAAGAAAAATTATTTAATTTTATTTATTCTTCCGTTTACACCTTATTTTGTATATATGTCAATTATCTATGGAGTGCCAATCCAACACAAATCCTTAGTTTTTTTTTTTATTTAATATTTTATTTATTTTGAATTTAAAAATTTACAATAGAATTTATAAAAAAGATTCTCACTTTTATTAAAAATTAATAAAATGGAAATTGTTATTTCAATTTCTAATTTGTTTTCTATTTTGCATTATCTGCTTTTCTCACCATTTACATTCATATTGACAACAGTGTATCAAATAAATATAATCCGATCGTGGATAAATGCATTTCTTTATTTCCGTTCCCTAGATTGGATTTTCTTTCATTCAAATAACAAGTTCCATTGGATTTTCTATGATATAAGAAGTCTTTTTTTTTATTATTTTATTAAAATGAATAAAAAAAAATAATGGATAACATAAGAGACAAGAGTCGCTCTACAAATATTTTGATTTTATCTATATTTTTATTTGACAATTTTGATATTTTATTTTGCCATTTTCAATGTTTTGATTGCGCTTTACAATTCAATTTCTTTATTTATTGGAATTTCGGTTGTATCTATCCATTTTATATATTTGATTCGGGTTGCTAACTCAACGGTAGAGTACTCGGCTTTTAAGTGCGATTAGCATCTTTTACACATTTGTATGAAGGAACGGATTCGTCCATACCATCGGTAGAGTTTGTAAGACCGCGACTGATCCTGAAAGGAATGAATGGAAAAAGCAGCATGTCGTATCAATGGAGAATTCTAAGGATATTTAATTCTTTCCGTATAGGTCTAAAACCTTGTTTAAATTTTTTTTAATTCTTGTCGTGTGGAACAAAATAAAAAACGAAAATTAAACTAAAATTACAGCTGGGTCGAGTAAATAAATGGATAGAGCCTTGCTATGGTTCCAATTATAGGGAAATAAAAAGGAACGAGCTCCTGTTCTTAATTTTTGAATGATTCCCCGATCTAATTAGACGTTAAAAATATATTAGTGCTTGCCGCGGGAAAGGTTTTTCCCATAAGGGATTATTGATTTTTTCTGAGTCCTAACTATTAGCTATTCTCCATTATGAATTATGAAGTGGGGATGGATGTGTAGAAGAAGGCAGTACATTGATAAATTTTTTTTTTTTTTTTTTTTTTCAAAATCAAAAGAGCGATTGGATTGTAAAAATAAAGGATTTCTAACCATCTTGTTATTCTAGAATGAACATGAATAAACCAATTAAATGAAAAAAGAGAGGATAGAGAGTCCGTTGATGAGTCTTACCTTTTTCCGAGGTTTTTCTTATTCTAATACCTTGTTTTGGCTGTATCGTACTATGTATCATTTCATAACCCAATAAATCTCCTAGCTCCGTTTCCGGTTCAAATCGAATTTCAAATGGCGAAATTTCAAGGATATTTAGAACTAGATAGATTTTTGAAACATGACTTCCTATACCCGCTTATTTTTCGGGAGTATATTTATGCATTTGCTCATGATCGTGGTTTAAATGGATCGAGGTTGTTGAAAAATGTAGGTTATGACAATAAATCTAGTTTACTAATTGTAAAACGTTTAATTACTCGAATGTATCAACAGAATCATTTGATTCTTTCTGCTAATGATTCTAAACAAAATAAAGTTATTGGGTACAATAAGAATTTGTATTCTCAACTGATATCAGAGGGATTTTCGGTCATTGTGGAAATTCCATTTTCCCTACGATTAGTATCTTCTTTAAATTTAAAGGGTACAGAAATCCTAAAATATTCTAATTTAGGATCAATTCATTCAATATTTCCTTTTTTAGAGGACAAATTCCCACATTTAAATTATGTATCGGATGTATTAATACCTTACCCGATACATTTGGAAATCTTAGTTCAAATCCTTCGCTACTGGGTAAAAGATGCCTCTTCTTTGCATTTATTACGGCTTTTTCTTCACGACTGTTATAATTGGAATAGATTTATTATTCTAAATAAATCTATTTCTATTTTTTTAAAAAGGAATTCAAGATTATTCTTATTCCTATATAATTCTTATGTTTGTGAATACGAATCCATCTTACTTTTTCTCCGTAACCAATCTTGTCATTTACGATTAACATCTTCTGGGAGCTTTTTTGAGCGAATATATTTTTATGAAAAAATAAAACATCCTATAGAAGAAATCTTTGCTAATGATTTTCCGGCTATCCTATGGTTCTTCCAGGATCCTTTCATGCATTATGTTAGATATCAAGGAAAATCCATTCTGGTTTCAAAAGATACGCCTCTTTTGATGAATAAATGGAAATATTACCTTGTCCATTTATGGCAATGTCATTTTTATGTGTGGTCTGAACCAGGAAAGATTCATATAAACCAATTATCCAAGCATTTTCTCTGCTTTTTGGGTTATCTTTCAAGTCTGCGAATCAATCTTTCAGTGGTACGCAGTCAAATGCTAGAAAATTTATTTATAATGGATAATGCTATGAAGAAGATTGATACATTAGTTCCAATTAGTCCTTTGATTGGATCATTGGCTAAAATGAAATTTTGTAATG